TAATCATGAACCCTTGACCAATGTACCTTGCAGCTCGTACTGTTTGTTGACCGTAATTCATGAACCCAGTTACCATAGGGAACATATCGTAAAGATCTATGAATAATTTTATGTTTGTTTCTTTCTCTTGTTTGATATTTGAGAGAAGTCGTAAATCGAGAATATCCTAGTCCTTTTTCTTTCCTTTACAATGAAAGGAGTTGGAAAGAAGTTGTTAATAATAGATTACCGAGAGAAATGGGTAAAAGAAATTTCCATCCAAGATTTAATAATTGGTCTATTCTTAGTCTAGGTAAAGTCCATCTTGTTGTGATAGAAATAAACAAGAAGAAATAAGTTTTAGCTAATGTAATAAAAATACCAATTGTCGTTCCAAAGACTCTACCTACTTTATTTATTTCAAATAGCTCAGGAACGAATATGTAAGGAATAGAGATATTCCAACCCCCTAAGTAAAGAACTGTTACAAATAACGAAGAAACTAATAGATTTAGATAGGAAGCAACATAAAATAACCCAAATTTGATACCCGAATATTCGGTTTGATAACCTGCTACTAATTCTTCCTCTGCTTCTGGTAAATCGAAAGGTAATCTCTCACATTCTGCTAGGGAAGAAATTAGAAAAATGAAAAACCCTATAGGTTGACGCCACAAATTCCATCCCCAAAAACCATATTTGGACTGGGCCTCAACTATATCAACTGTACTTGAACTGTTAGATAATCATAGTCGATGATAACATCACTGTTCCCATCGCTATTTCAGAACCGTACGTGAGATTTTCACCTCATACGGCTCCTCGAGGGCCATCAATAAATCTAAGGACCGAATTGATATTATTTATATTGATATGTTTGTAGTATAATACTATAATATCGATTGGAAATTAAATATATATTCTATATAGATAGAGTCAAAACCTATCGGAAGGTCCTGAATTAGACCAATGGAATTCTGTCTGCTATAATAACTAAAAAAGCACTTCTGAATTGATCTCATCCTTTAATAATTTGAATTTTTCTTTGTTGAGTAATAACTTAATCCTTCAATAAAATACTCTTTCTAGAAATATTAATAGATATCTCAACCCATTCTTTTTGATTACGAAAAAAAAAATTATACATTAGTTCCTGAAAAATACCACGTTATCCCTATGAATATAGGAAAGAAGAAAAAGATCTTTTTTTTTTTTTCGTTCCTATTCTTCTTTCTGAAAAAGGGGGGTTTCAAAAAAAGGATTATTTCGTTCCTGATAGTCATTTTTGAATCTGTGGATAGGAGCATACTCTGAATCGGAATTGTGGGTAGTACTACTTGATCATTTCTACTAACTTAAAGTCCCAATTATTATTCTTTTTATCTTATGTAAAAATTATTTTTGGATAATTTACATAAAAAATCTCCATTACTAATCCTTTATGTATTTTGGTGTTCCTAACCATCCACCGATTTTTGCTCAATCACCCGTTAGGGTAATACATAGAAACCAGAGTGAAAACTCTATACGGTTGATCTTTTGAGTTGAGCCCGCTTCAAGCCAGGATGACTAATCAACCAATCTTGGGGTAAAAGTCTTGCTTATATTTACTTTTTTTTTTTCTTGTACGTAGGAAATGAGACTCCATTTTTTTACTGCTAATTTCTAAGCTGTTTTCTTTCACTCATACAACTATCTGATTTAGGTCATCAAACTGAATGATGAATAAAAAAAGGAGATATCTATTCAATTTCTTTTCGAAAAAAAAAAAAAAGGAATAAAGAAAAGAAAAGTTTCTGTTTTAACGAATCGCACGTAGAGATATTGATAACACACAAAGAGTTAATGGTATTTCATAACTAATCGATTGAGCAGCGGCTCGTAGACCACCTAAAAAAGAATATTTATTATTTGATCCATATCCTGACATAAGAAGTCCAATGGGAGCAATACTGGAAATGGCAATCCATAAAAAAACACCGATATTGAGATCAGATAAAACAAGGTGATAACTAAAAGGAATTACTGAATAACTTAGTAAAATGGATATAACTGCTATGGATGGTCCTATACTGAATAAACGAGTATCTCCTCGAGATGGAAAAAGATTCTCTTTGAAAATAAGTTTTGTCCCATCTGCTAAAGCTTGAAGAATTCCCAAAGGACCGGCGTATTCGGGACCAATACGTTGTTGTATTCCTGCGGATATTTCTCTTTCTAACCACACAATTACGAGTACACCTATTGTGATTCCCAATACAAGAGTCAAAATAGGTAAAAACATCCCTATGATTCCATAGACTTCTTTTAAAGATTCCAATCTAGAAAAAGAATTTAGATCTTGTACTTCTGTTGTATCAATTATCATTTTAACGATCAACTTCTCCCATAATGATATCTATGCTACCTAGTATTGTCATAATATCGGCCAATTTCATTCTTTTAACTAACTGAGGAAGAATTTGCAAATTGATAAAACCAGGTGGACGAATTTTCCACCTCCAAGGAAAACCACTCTGATCTCCTATTAAAAAAATTCCCAATTCTCCCTTTGGGGCTTCAACTCTTACATAAAGTTCTTGCTTCGGCAATTCAAAAGTAGGAGAAGGTTTTTTACTAATGAATCGATATTCAAAATCATTCCATTCCGGATCCCTTTCTCTAGCAAAGCACCGGGTTTCTAAATTCTCATAGGGCCCCCCTGGAATTCCTTCCAGAGCTTGTTGAATAATTTTTATAGATTCCCTCATTTCACCGATTCGGACTAAATAGCGAGCTAATGAATCTCCTTCTTTTTGCCAATGGATTTCCCAATCCAATTCGTCGTAACATTCATAATGATCAACTTTACGAAGATCCCATTGGATTCCGGAAGCTCGTAGCATTGGTCCCGATAAACCCCAATTTATTGCTTCTTCTGGACCAATAATGCCTACTCCCTCAACTCGTTCTAAAAAAATAGGATTTCGCGTAATAAGTTTTTGATATTCAGAAACCGCTGTTAAAAAATAATCACAGAAATCCAAACATTTATCTATCCATCCATAAGGTAGATCGGCCGCTACTCCTCCGATACGAAAATAATTATGCATCATTCTCATACCGGTGGCAGCTTCGAATAGATCATATACTAATTCTCTTTCTCTGAAAATATAGAAAAAAGGGGTCTGTGCACCAATATCTGCCATAAAGGGGCCAAGCCATAACAGATGAGAAGCTATACGACTCAACTCTAACATAATTACTCTGATATAACTGGCTCTTTTAGGTACTTGAATATTTCCCAACTGTTCTGGTCCATTTACGGTTATTGCTTCTGTGAACATAGTAGCTAAATAATCCCAACGTGTTACATAAGGTAGATATTGTATAACTGTTCGATTTTCCGCAATTTTTTCCATTCCTCTGTGTAAATAACCTAATATTGGTTCACAATCAATAACATCTTCACCATCTAGAGTAAGGATGAGCCGAAGAACACCATGCATTGATGGGTGGTGAGGTCCCATATTGACTATCATGAGGTCTTTTCTTGTAGTTGTTACATTCATAGGTTATTCCTCGATTCATTCTTTCATGAATTGCTGAAAATGAAAACAAGTTCATTAAAATTCAAGATCGAATAAAAAAATAAAATAATTCAAATTCCTTTTTCACTTAACGAGTTTTTGACTCCCGAATATCCAGCTGACTAATTAATTCTTTATAACGTATTCTATTTTTCTTTGACAAATAAGACAGCAGTCGTTGGCGTTTTCCCAGGATTTTACGTAAACCTCTCTGAGATAAATAATCTTTTCGGTGCAATTCCAAATGTGAAGTCAGTCTTCGTATCTTATTGGTGAAACGAAATACTTGAAATTCAATGGACCCCCTGTTTTCTTCTTTTTCTTCTTGTGAAATAACTGAGATGAATGAATTTTTTACCATAAAACGTATTTTCTATCCTCTTTTTTTTTAATGGATTTTACTGATCAGTAAGAATAATGCTAGTCATTTTAATTTGGTATACACAATAATCTTAATTTCTTTATGAACTCCTAATTTTATCAAATAAAATGAATCAATCCAATTTTCTTTTCAATTTTATTCGTATAGGAATAGGAAAATTAGTATAGGAATAGGAAAGGGTGATATATTTCTACATTTAGAAAAGAGAAACAATTTTGGATCGAAATCTAATAATAAATAAAAAAAGAAAAAATAAGAAGATTCCGTTAATCATTTCTAGATCTATTGGATATTGAAAAATGCATTGAATTAGTATTCATGTATCAGACTGGAAGGTAAGACAATACATAGGTGCAACTCCTTTTTTCATATACCATACATATATGGTACAGAATATATATGAAAAACGCATAATTAACAAATTTGCAATCGTGGATACATATGTATCCTTATCATAGTGAAGCGGCCCCCATTATTGGTATCAAACCAATATCGATTCATACAAGATAAATCTTCTAATCGATAATTAGGCCAAAGAAAGAACTTTAATTTTATTAGTTTCTTTTTATCAAAATGTTTTCTTTTATCCAAAAATTCACCCCAGTTTTTTACGTTGTTGCAAAATACTGGATTTTTATGAATACCATTTCTCTTCCTCGAATTGAAACAAATTAGAATTCTTAATTCTCGACGTCTTTTAGTGGATAAAACCTTTTCGGGAACAAACAACAAATCATAATCATTTTTGTATCTATTTTCAGCCATTTTTGGATGTCTTGCAATGGATTTATCCAAATTAATCTTAGCAACATAGCTTTTTTCTCGGTATATTTGATTAATTTTGGGCTTACTCTTATGAAACAATGAAATATTTAGACTTTGATACATAATCAATTGTCCATCATTTTTTATAAACAAACGAATTGGTTCGATAATTAATATACCTTTTTTCATTAATTCTGTAAGAGTTAAATCCTTTTGAATAATCAAAATATCTAAACTCATTTCTCCCCTTTGAATAGAGGATATAGCAATTTCTCTTGGATTTATTAGTCTAAGTAGGAGACAATATATTTTGATATTATTGATCATTTTTTGATTTAAAGAATCATCCCATCTCAATTGAAAACGTAAATACCTTTTTAGGAAAAAATCAAGCTCTACTTCCGTGTTGCTCTTATATTCTTTTTTCTTTCTACGTTTTTTCATATCGGAGCTTGCATAATCTTCTCCAATATCTTTTTCTTGGTTTGAGAAAAGTGATCCAAGATTCGCTTGATTTTGTGCATCTGATTCAAGATTATCTCGAATTGCGGATTCTTTTTCTTCTTGATTTCGATTCTCTAATTCAATCGATTTTTTTTCATTCGAAAATAGAAAAAGATCCCTTTTGTTCTTTCTAGTGATGTTTTTATTTTCACTAACATTTTCATAAAAATTTAAAAGAAGTAGTTGGATTGGTATGATCCACGGTTTCATAATATATGTATTATAAAGGATCACAAATTCTGGAAAGAACCAAAGGTTTCGATTTGATATGGGACGACTTAGTATTTCTTCATTCATTGCCATCCAATCAAAAAGATCTTTTTTTTTGTTGGATGTCATAATTCCTCCATTTTGGGAAATTTTAAGAAAAAAAAGACCTTTTTGATTCATTTTATCAATTATTTGATAATTATTAAACCCAGTCTTAGTATTTTTATTACCATTGGTATCGATATCAATCCAGGACTCAATATTGACTTTATTTCGAAGACAAAAATCGAAAATTCTCCAATCCAAATATTTTCTATCTGTAAATTTATCTAGATTGAGAATATCATCATTTTCTAAATTAATAGGGATAATACCTCCTGGCATATTAATTAATTTACCTTTTTTATATATCTTGTTGTAATTATAAGAAATCTCTTGTTTATTATTTAAACGTAATGGTGATACATAAATATGTGAATCCTTCTTATTTTCATAATTAATCGATTTATATGAGAAAAGGTCATATCCATAGTATTTTTGAAGGTTATATTTTGAATTTGATAATGAATTTAATTCAAAATCATTTAATTTTTTGTAATTAATTAATATTAATCGATCTTTTTCATCTGAATGCCTTTTGTTTAAATCCTTATTTTGCACTATACGTGTTTGATTGAATCTATTTCGCCATTTGTGTGGTACTAATTGATACCATTTAATCGGAGATAAATCATATTGATAATGACCCCTTAACCAGTTTTTCCATTGAATCATTTCCGAATTCAAAATATTTTTATGTTTTAATTCAGGATAAAAAATTCCTTGTGTTTCAAAATAATCCTTTATTTCATTCTTAAGAAAAAAAGATGTTCCGTGATATTGAAGGACATATCTTAACTTATACAAATTACAAAATTGCGTTTGATATAATTGGTAAAATACATATGCTTGTGAGAAGGAGGATAATAAAATCTTTGAATTTTTTTTACTAATATCAGAAATTGATTTTTTTTTAGTCCAAATAAAACGAATTGTATTTTTATTTGTTTTAGCTATTTTTTCTTTATTTGTTTCATTATTGTAAATGTATTTATCGATCATTTTTGTTGAATTATCAAAAAAAAGTTGTGTAGTGATCCTCGGACTATTAATGATACAGATAAGTATATCTATGTATATCCTTTCAATTAAAAATTTGAAAAAAGAATATGATTTACGGATTAATCGAACATTTATTCTTTTGAATTTCTTTAATTTCTGCCAAATATTTTTTATTGATGCTAATAGTTTAGTAGGATAACTGATTTTATCAGAACTAATTTTATTAGAACTAATATTTATATTGATTTCCGGAGTTAAAAATCCTTTTTTATTATCTTTTGTAATTTTTTCTATTTGATTCCTGATTGTGCTGGTTCTATCATCCAGATCTTTCATTTTTTTTTCTGTCAATGAAGAATCTGTCAAATCCATAAATCGAATTTGAATGGACGATTCATTAATCATCCCATTACTGATTACCCCATTTTTTTCTTTTTTAGTTTCACTCAATTCATCTATTTTTCTTAATCCAAATAATTGAATTGGGTTTCTTTTGGAAAGTTCTTTTATTATTCCTTTTAAAAATAGAATGGTTTTCATGACCGATTTTTTTCTTTCTTTTGAAAGGTTTAAAAAAAGATTTATTCTTTCTTTTAAAACCTGTATAACTAAAAAAGGATTCTTTTGTAATTTTATAATTTTTTTTCTGAGTTCTTTAAAAATGGGTTCAAAAAATGAACGTTGTTTTCTGGGAGAACCAAAAGGAACTTCAGTTTCCATTCCCCAAACTGTTAAAAAACAAAAATCGTTTTTTTGCTCTTTATTTCTCAGCGGATCTTTCTGGCGAGGTGGCACTTTAGATCTGTGCCAAGGTTTAAGGTAAAAAGGAAATAGGATCTTTATCTGAATACCGTCTGTCAACCAATTTTTTGGAAATTCGGTTTCTGATAATTGAACACCATTATAGGTGCATTTAACATGGATTTCTCTATTCCAATCTTTTAAGTCCTCAGACCACTCGGGAAATTGAAATAATAATATACGGGCTAT